AATAAAAAATCGGGGATATCGAACTATGTTAGTCCAAAAGTTATTCATATATAATAATTATTAAATATCTAACATACTACTATATATTATATATAAAAAATTCTAAAATTTTAACTAATCTACTTTAAGCGAACTTAATACATCACAGTTAATAATCTAAATTAAGTTTACCATTTTGAATGTTAGACAAATGTACTATTTATAAAATATAAATAATACATTTGTTTTTAGTATTTTAGATTTGTTTTGTTTTCTTCTTCTTATTAATATTAAAGGTCTTCAACAATCTTACGTTATTTGAAAAATCTTCACAGGAATGTTTGCTAATATTACTCAAGAATTTCATATGATTGATATTTCCATTTGGAACAATCCGATTTTTGATAACGACATATTCCATCTGCAATATTAAGTTTATTTTCATAATAAAAATATTCCCCATCAAGCAAACCAATTATATCTTCAGTATTTTTTATAGCAACTTTTGCTAGAAGAATTATAATCTGAGACAGTGTTATAAAATCGATCTTGTATCTGAACCACGATATGGGTTGGGGCACACAGACTCTGTAGATAGGATACAATAATGTCTCCGTTACTAAGTCGGATAAATAAAAACATATTCCGAGCTACTGATAGTTACTTTCAAGCTTGGGCATGTAATAATATTTTCATAGCAGTGCATGAAACAGCGTCTAAAGCTTAGCTAGTTTTATTAACTAATGACATTAAGATAGTTCGTAATTAACTATCAAAATATTTTGCCACAAAATCAGTATCAGTGAGTATCTTAATGCGCGTAATAAAAGATCTACTAATAGTCTGAAATATATTAAGAATAAGTGTTTTTAGTAAAATTGTTAAAGTACTCATAATACATTTGCATACACTAAGAAATATAGTCTTGCTAATTGATACTCTTATATTGTTTACTCCGGATAGTTTACTTATCGCTGATAAAACCATGAACTATACCGCAGCCTAAAATAACAATAACATCACACAAGCAAACGAAAATTTAATTAATTCAAATCTACCAAAAATAAAACTTATCTCAACCTAACGAGATAATAATTTAAATTTATTATAGAAAAGCTGGTGAAGGGATTTGAACCCCCAACCTACGGATTACAAATCCGTTGCTCTACCGTTGAGCTACACCAGCGATATCAATACGACCTAAAAGTACATAGAACCTAATAAAAATAATAGATAGTATAATAATATGTTACTGTTAAATAAGTAAAAAAGCAAGAGTTAAAATATAAATTTTTTTAAATTATTTTTCTAAAAATATTATGAGATTAAAAGTAAATAAAATTTTTGTTGTTTTTAATATTTTGGATATGTTACAATTTATTGTAAAGTTATATTTATATAAAAATTAATTACAATAAAAAAATGGGACAAAAAATTTTACGAGCAGCCCTAATAGGAACAATTCTTATTAGTACTATTGACTTAAATGTCAAAACATTTGAAATGCAAACCCCTGAAAGTCCAGACAATATAAGAAATGAAGCCCAATTAAATCAAAATGTTGTAAGTTCACGTATGACATATGGACGTTTCTTGGAATATTTAGAGATGGGATGGGTAAAACAAGTTGATTTATACGATAATAGTCGGAATGCTATAGTTCAAGCTTCTAGCCCAGAATTAGGCAATCGCCCTCAGACAATTCGAGTTGAAATTCCAGTAGGAGCTTCTCAATTAATACAAAAATTAAAAGAATATAATATTGATTTTGATGCCCACCCAGCAGAACAAAAGAATCTGTTTGTTACAATAGCAAGTAATTTACTTTTACCATTAATTTTTATTGCTGGTTTAGTTTATTTCTTCCAAAATTCTGAAAACTTTGGCGGTGGTTCAGGTCAGTCACCATTAAGTTTAGGTAAATCAACAGCACGATTTGAAAAACGACCAGATACAGGGATTAATTTTAGTGATATTGCCGGGGTTGATGAGGCAAAAGCAGAATTTGAAGAAGTTGTTTCATTTTTAAAAGAACCTGAAAAATATACAGTTGTTGGCGCAAAAATTCCAAAAGGAATTTTATTAGTTGGGCCTCCAGGAACAGGGAAAACATTATTAGCTAAAGCAATTGCAAATGAAGCAGACGTTCCATTCTTCAGTGTAGCAGGTTCGGAATTTGTTGAAATGTTTATTGGTATTGGTGCAGCACGAGTACGAGATTTATTCCAAAAAGCTGGTGAAAATGCACCTTGTATTGTTTTCATTGATGAAATTGATGCTGTAGGACGAGAACGTGGTGCTGGTGTTGGTGGTGGAAATGATGAACGCGAACAAACACTAAACCAATTGTTAACTGAGATGGATGGGTTTAAAGAAAATAAAGGTGTAATTGTTGTTGGTGCTACAAATCGTGTAGATATTTTAGATGCAGCCTTATTACGACCTGGACGATTTGATCGACAAGTTACAGTTAATTTACCTGATCGATTAGGTCGTATAAGTATTTTAAAAGTTCATGCCAAAAACAAACCGTTAGGAGAAGATGTTTCATTAGTTCAATTAGCAAATCGAACTCCAGGATTTTCAGGTGCCGATTTAGCAAATTTATTAAATGAAGCTGCTATCTTAGCAACACGATATAAAAAATCAACCATTTCAAAAAACGAAGTTAATCAAGCGATTGATCGAGTTATCGGAGGTATTGCTGGTACTCCAATGGAGGATAGTAAAAACAAAAAATTAATTGCTTACCATGAAGTCGGTCATGCAATTACAGGGACCGTACTGCAATCACATGATGAAGTAGAAAAAATTTCAATTACTCCAAGAGGAACAGCAAAAGGTTTAACTTGGTTTACACCAGACGAAGATCAAAGTTTAATTTCCCGTTCAGCCTTATTGGCACGAATTATAGGAACATTAGGTGGTCGCGCAGCAGAACAAATTATTTTTGGTGATCCAGAAGTTACGACTGGTGCAAGCAGTGATTTACAACAAGTTACTAATTTAGCACGTCAAATGGTAACCCGTTTTGGTATGTCTAACATTGGCCCAATTGCTTTAGAAGATGAATCGAATGGTCAAGTTTTTTTAGGTGCAACAATGAATCAAGAATCAGAATATCCTGAAAGTATTGCTGACAGAATTGATGATGAAGTATGTAAAATTATTAACTATTGTGAAGAAAAAGCTCTTCAAATAATTTTAGACAATCGTGTAATTATTGATTTAGTTGTTGAACGATTATTAGATGTTGAAACAATGGAAGGAGATGAATTCCGTGAGTTATTAAGTACTTATACAATATTACCAAATAAAAACTCAACTTATATTTCAAAATTAGCTCAGTAAAACTCACACTTTTAAATACTAAGAAATAGCAATGTTTTAACTCATAGAGATTCATAAGTTCTAGATTTTAAATATTGCTATATAAACTGTATAAATATACAATTAGTCTAAAATATAGAAAGCTTAAAAACTAACATTTATTTTTAGCTTTATTATTCATATTTATACCAACTTAAAATACATTTAAAAATTTAAGGAAGTTTATGGCAAAAAAAAGTATGGTTGAAAGAGAAAAAAAACGAATTAAACTAACTAAAAAATATGAATCAAAACGTCAAGCGTTATTAGAAGAATATAATAGCACTAGTGATTTTAACTTAAAATTAGAAATTCATTCAAAAATTCAACGTTTACCTAGAAATAGCTCTAAAATTCGTATTCGAAACCGTTGTTGGAAGACAGGTCGCCCTCGAGGTTTTTATCGGGATTTTGGTGTATCACGCCATGTTTTACGTGAAATGGCTCATCAATGTTTATTACCGGGAGTTACTAAGTCAAGTTGGTAAACTATAAAAATTAACAAATTATATTTAAATTGTAGATTTAAACTATAATCTATATATAATTTGTTAGGGTAATAGTAAAAAAAATACTCTAATTCCTTAGAATCAATTTACGTTAGAAATTTATAAAAAATAATTTTATGATTACTGATTTTCAAGTTTATATTGCGTTAATGTCTGCTTTATTGGCAAGTGTTTTAGCTATTCGTTTAGGTTCAACACTTTACCAATAATTTAAACTTTAATCAAAAATTTATATATTTAATTGCTAGTTATGGTAACACAAGATTTAAAAAAATTCTCTTCACCTGTTTTTCCTTTTACTGCAATTGTAGGCCAAGAAGAGATGAAATTGGCTTTACAATTGAATGTAATTGACCCAAAAATTGGTGGGGTTATGATTATGGGAGACCGTGGTACAGGTAAATCTACGACAATTAGAGCCATTGCGGACTTACTTCCAGAAATTGAAGTTGTAAAAGATGATCCTTTTAACTCACATAAATCAGATTTAGATTTAATGGGAAATGAGGTAAAAACAGCAATTCAAAATGGTGAAACATTAGAGACAGAATTTATCAAAATTCCAATGGTAGATTTACCGTTAGGGGCAACTGAAGATCGTGTTTGTGGTACAATTGACATTGAAAAAGCATTAACTGAAGGGATAAAAGCTTTTGAACCAGGTTTATTAGCAAAAGCTAATCGTGGCTTACTTTATGTTGATGAAGTTAATTTATTGGATGACCATTTAGTTGATATTTTACTAGATTCGGCAGCTTCTGGTTGGAATACTGTTGAACGAGAAGGAATTTCAATCCGTCATCCTGCTCGATTTGTATTAGTTGGGTCAGGTAATCCGGAAGAAGGGGAATTACGTCCACAACTATTAGACCGATTTGGTATGCATGCGGAAATTCGCACTGTTAAAGATCCAATTTTGCGTGTAAAAGTAGTGGAAGAACGGACATCGTTTGACCAAACTCCAATGGTCTGGATGGAAAATTATGAAACTCAACAACAAGAGTTGCGTACAAAAATTGTTGATGCTCAAAAGTTATTACCTAATGTTCAAATTGATTATGATTTCCGTGTTAAAATATCCGAAGTTTGCAGTCAATTAGATGTAGATGGATTAAGGGGTGACATTGTAACAAACCGTGCTGC